AATGTTAAAGTTGAAAAAACACCTAATCTTTCGAATCCTTGTTGCGAAGTCGATAAATTATACGCCCTCTGGTTGAATCATAACGACTTACTTCAATTTTGACTCTATCGCCTGGCAGTATCCGTATAAAACTACGTCGGATCTTTCCCGAAACATAACCTAGAATCAGATTTTCGTTATCTAAACGAACTCGGAACATACCATTGGGAAGCGATTCCGTAATTAAACCCTCATGAATCCATTTTTGTTCTTTCATTCCAGGTAAAACCCCCGTGAAGTATCAACTAATGGAGGAGGAACGATATTAGACAACCGGTCCCTTTTCTGTTTTTTTTCACAAATAGGAAGTTTCGAATCCAATTCGGATATTAGAAGGATTACCATATATAACACAAAATTTCTCCGCCGATTCTTTCTAGTCGAGCTTCTCGGTCTGTTATTATACCTCGAGAAGTAGAAAGAATTACAATCCCCATCCCGCCCAAAATTCTAGGAATTCGTTGATAGTTAGAATAGATTCGTAGACCAGGTCGACTGATCCGTTTTAAATTTAAAACGTTTCTATAAGGCCTTTTCCTATTCCTTCTATGGCGTAGGGTTAAAACTAAAAAATATTTGTTGTTTTCTCGATGTTTTCTCACGTTTTCGATAAAACCTTCTCGTAAAAGTATTTTCACAATATTTTCAGTGATATTAGTAGATGCTATTCGAACCACTCTTTTTCTATCCATATCAGCATTTCGTATACAGGTTATTATGTCAGCAATAGTATCCCTACCCATGATGAATTAAAATTAATGGTGCCTCAAAATTTTGAGATAATCAACATGTTTTTCTTGTTTTTTTTTACTTATTTGTTTATGAATATGAATTATTAAAGGTATATGCGTGAGACATAATCTACTAATTAATCTGAATCTATTTCTGAATCTATTTCTTTTAAATACCCGACTATAACCATATCATAGTCTCATTTTATATTTATAATACCTCGGGAGCTAATGAAACTATTTTAGTAAAATTTAACTGTCTCAATTCCCGGGCAATCGCACCAAAAACTCGAGTTCCTTTTGGATTTCCTTCTTGATCAATGACAACTGCAGCATTGTCATCATATCGTATTATCATACCGTTGTCACGTTTGAGTTCTTTACAAGTACGTACAATTACAGCTCTGACCACTTCTGATCTTTCGAGGGGCATATTTGGCACTGCTTCTTTGATCACAGCAACAATAACGTCACCAATATGAGCATATCGACGATTGCTAGCTCCTATGATTCGAATACACATCAATTCTCGAGCCCCGCTGTTATCCGCTACATTCAAATGGGTCTGAGGTTGAATCATATCATTTTTTTTTTAATCTGTTCTTTCAATGCAAAGGGCGAAGAAAAAAAAAGAAATATTGTTTGTCCAAAAAAAGAAACCTGTGCCTGCGATTTTTTTTTAATCCCCAAGACCTATTTCCTTTGATTCTCCATTTTTATCCCGAAATAATGAATTGAGTTCGTATAGGCATTTTGGACGCTGCTATTGAAATAGCCTTTCTGGCTATATTTTCTGTTACTCCACCCATTTCATAAAGTATTCGACCTGGTTTAACAACAGCTACCCAATATTCAGGGGATCCTTTCCCCGAACCCATACGTGTTTCTGCGGGTCTTACTGTAATCGGTTTGTCTGGAAATATACGTACCCAGATTTTTCCACCACGACGTGCATTTCGTGTCATTGCTCGTCGACCTGCTTCTATTTGTCTAGATGTGATCCAAGCGGGTTCAAGTGCCTGAAGAGCATATTTACCGAAACAAATATGATTACCTCGATAAGATATTCCCTTCATTCTTCCTCTATGTTGTTTACGGAATCTGGTTCTTTTGGGGTTATAGTTGATGGTTGATTCTGAATTCCATCTCTACTACAGAACCGGACGTGAGAGTTTCTTCTCATCCAGCTCCTCGCGAATAAAAGGATTAAAAAATCTTTAATTGAAATTAAGATATAATTTGAATTAAGATATACATGTATTTAATGAGTAATACCCTGAATCATGGATTTCGTCTAATCTATATCAAATCTATTAGTAATTTGTATATCTTGTTTGTATAGATAACTAAACATATTATTTCTATTTTTTGATAGATAATATTGTATTGGTTTTTATAATCTTATAACGAATCTTTATTTTGTTTTGCCTTTTATCGTATTGGATTGGATTGATCCAAAATTAGCAATCCAATAAAATCAAGTTTTCGCGGGCGAATATTTACTCTTTCAATCTCTATTTCAGTTGTAGGGTTAGCTCATGACTTTTCCGAATAGATGAATTGGTCTCCGGTTCGTTCCGCCATCCCGATCAATGAATCATTAGAATTCGTTTTCAATAGAATTTTTTGGATTCACAGATTCCATCGTTCCCATCGCTTCTTACTTAATGGTTAGGCCTGAATTCTACAATGGAGCTCATAATGAAATTTGTTCTTGAGTCAATTTTCTC